CCTTGGATACAAATCACGAGAATCGATATTTTTCCTCGAATATGTCATTGAAAGGTAAAGGATTCAATCCTTTTTAAGAAATCAAGTTTTTGATCGGAATATGAATCAAACCGAAAGATCCCTTAACTCTTAAGGGGATTCATAGAACGAATCACACTTTTACCACTAAACTATACCCGCTATAACTATAATAGAATATTATATACAAATGCACTTTTTGTCGAACAGAGGAATTGGGCCTAATAAAGATAGGATCATAAAAGAATCATGAAAATGCGAGTGTCGATGTTTTTCGTGGGGGGTTTCAATTTAATGAGATTCCGGAAAGAAAGGGGGGCTCTTTTAAATAACTAAATAACAAGCTCTACCTTTTCCTTTGCTGGAGGGGTTTTAATAGATACGGCTCGCTAAAACCACTGAAATCATAACAGAAAAATGCATTCATTATTATTTAACAACCCATAGTTTCATTTTTTTTATTCCCGTAAGGTCGTCAAGTAACTCAAAAATGGAGAAGGAATTATAAAATAAGAAATGCGACTTTTATCTAATTTATATCCATTTATATAAAAAGAATGGAAATAGCCCTGCGTCTTTTTATTGCTGCTTTAATAGCAAGCATTTTTGTTTTCAAATTCAAATCAGCTAAATCCTTTTAGCTAGGATTCGTTGGAACAAAAAAGGCCCGGCTAGGTATTGACCGGGCCAGGCTATGGGAATAAAAGGAACAAAATCAAAGCAACGGGGTCTTCTTTATTTTTCTTTAGATTTGTCTATTGGATCTTTCGAGCCCTTACTTATATCTAAATGAAATTGCTGGTAAAAGTTGTACATATCTATATAATAAAGAAAGAGAAAGAAAGACTTTTTTCAATCCTTACTTCATGTGTAATGTAACATAGTAATTATTACCTTTTTCAATTGGGAGAGATGGCTGAGTGGACTAAAGCGGCGGATTGCTAATCCGTTGTACGAGCTATTCGTACCGAGGGTTCGAATCCCTCTCTTTCCGTTTCCATTGATGATTGATTTATCTTTCAAATTTTGCAAACCCCTTTTTCTTTTTCCTAGTTCAGCATGTGGAATAGATAAAAAATCCTAAGAAATAAAATCAAGCAAGGAAAACCCTTTTTATTCTTCACGTCCAGGATTACGTCCTGGATCATTAGATAGAAATCCAAAGATGAACAGAGAAACAAAGAATATCACTACTGTGTAAACGAAAAGTTTAAGAGTAAGCATTACACAATCTCCAAGATCATTTTTTGGAAAAACGAGAAAAGAGAATAGATCCTCCATTTTTTATACTAGAATATTCTAAATATTTAGAATATTCTAATAGATTCTATCCTATTTTGACACCAAGAAACGAAGTGATTTCTAAAAATAGAAAAGGATTTTCTGAAATTCAAAGTCATTTGTAATAAGAGTCGCTCATTACCAAAAATGGATTTCATACCCCAATTAAAGATTGGGGGGGCCCTAATAGGGTTAGGGTCTTTCGTTGGAAAAAAGGTCAGAATGACGAAATGGGTCGAGCTGGGTTTTGATTTCTCGAGGTTATCCCCGACTTTCCGTGTTTGAATCGAAGGTTCATACTGTATTAGTTGCTCTTCTTAATTGTTAGAGTTTTTTTCTCGAATAAATCATGAATTTTCTGGGATAGTATTAAAGATTTTATCGAAAACTTACAGCAGCTTGCCAAACAAAGGCTAAGAGAAAAAAGAACAAAGGTATGACTGGCATAACATCTACGATAGGATTCAAAAAAGCATAGGCCTCGGGCAATTTGGCGAAGAAAAGACTAGTCGAATAAGGGGTAGAATTAAGACAGATATAGATCAAACTAAAGATATTAAGCATAACAGACATTTTGTTCTTGGAGATAATTGCATTTTGGTTGAGTTATTGATATAAATAAGGAAAAATGAAGTAAGGTAGACAAAAAGCCCCTCTTTTTCTTTGAACCCACCCAATCAAAAATCCTCCAATTCTCAAAAGAGAATAGAAGAAATCATACTTTCATACAATATCTTAATTGAATTATATGTAATGATCAATAAATTCAGTTGAATTCTATATCTACACGTGTCAAAATCCTAGCAAGAATCTAATCGAGTCTAGAAAAAGATTTTCTATAGATATTTGGACTGGAATTGACGAATACGCAACACCCATATTAGTCTTTATTAGTGTCGAATAGAAATCTAAATGGGGCGTCGCCAAGTGGTAAGGCAACGGGTTTTGGTCCCGCTATTCGGAGGTTCGAATCCTTCCGTCCCAGAGCGTATCCATTCTATCAGAATAAAGATTCCTTTTTAAACAACCTTCTGTTTAAAGGTATAATATTAGTCATAGAATGTGATTCTTTTTTTTTTTATTTTTAATGATTCTTCTCTGAATCATATCTTTTTTTTTTCACAACAAACTGAATGGAATTGAGTGCAAATGACACGCAAATGTAACTGAATCTATTTGTGATCCAGGTAAGATGGTAACATAGATCACAAAAGTTTGAATTCAAAAGGGGTAGGGCGGGCTTTTCATCATATACCCATCCCCTCATATTGAAGGAAGTTAGTTACTTAGAAAAACCTTAGGTCTCATCTCTATATTGAATTTTCAATGATTTATTTTGAATCAAAATGCGAAGGGGCCTATTTTTCCTATTTCTTTTTCCCTACCCCTTAAACTTAAATGAGGTATCCCAAATTATTAATCTTAATGTTCTGCGGATCCCTGAATTCTAAATAAGAGTAAGAGGGGTCTCTTGGTACTAACTAATTAAATTCACTCAATGAGATTACATCTCTTAAGGCTGCGTTAGGGTAAAATAATAAATAGTAGCAAGGATGTAATCTGGACTTGTTTGTCTTTGTCCCTAGACAAGAGATAGTTCATATTCCATAAAAAGAGATCTTTTTGAGATTTATGAATCATCATTTCCATTGAATTCGGGGAGTAGATGGCCGTTAATCAGCAACCAAAGATATTTATGAATTTAAATCTCTGTGTCTGTTCGAATCACATTAACAAAGAATCAAGTTACATATGTAACCAATATATTTTTTTTTGAACTTTTTAGGGATTTGGTGTTTGGCTTTAATGAATAATTGTAAATCTATCTAATCTAACAATTGAGACGGGGTGACTCATCCATTTTATTCACTTGAATGACAAAATTGCAGAAAGATTACTTAACCCCAGGTTAAACAAAATAGGAAAATACATATAAATGAGGAAATGCTTAGCTTCTATGTATGTATTGTTTGATTTCGTTGTATTTCAGTGATAGCAGTCTTTCAATTTTTGTGAAAAGAATTGTAATTGCTTCAATGTGAAAATGGAAATTTTTAACATAGAATATCCATAACAGTAACAGTTGTTCGGTCTATCTGATATGAAAACCCTCTTTTTGTCCATCTGATTGATAAAATCAGAATCCAAAGGACCTAACTCTTACCTTACATCCGTCTTTTTTAGCTATATCACAAAAAAAAAAAGAAATTGAATTTCTTGTTCGATCTAGTTATCTGCTTTAAATTATTGATGAATCAATTCGAAAAGAAAGAGAGATTTCTCTTTGATGATCAAATGTAGTATTTACTGTCAAACTTTATTCCAATAATGATGTAGAAATAGGAAACTTTTTCAATTAGAAAGATTTTTACTGATTCCTTGGGAGTTGAATCTTTGATATTTGAAGAAGTTAGGGTTGGGTCAATGTCAATCTAAATCTAGCCCTAGCCTATCGAGTCACTTGAGGATACAAGATTCAAAAAGAATGCATTTATTCGTATTATTTATATTAGTATTTCCATATTTCTCTTAGATATTAGATATTTCTGTTAATTTGTTTTTTTTTAATCAGATTTTTCAGAAAAATTTGGATCATCTATGTATAGAATAAAAAGGGATAGATTACTATGTCTATGGACGGCTGAACCAATGACTATTCATGATTCCACAATTGAATCAATTCCATACGGGTTACAAATTAGAGGAATGTTATGGTAAAACTTCGTTTGAAACGATGTGGTAGAAAGCAACGTGCGACTTGAAGGACGCGATCCGGTGTGGATTCTTAGTCTTACATCCACCATTTTATATAGGAATGAAAGTGCTCTTGGCTCGACATCATTTGTTGCACTATTGTTGCACTATAACCCCTCTTTTTTGTTGGGTTGTAATGTAAATAAACATAGTACATGATGGAGCTCGAGTAGAAAGTATTAATTCATTTCTCGGGGGCAAAGATCTAGGGTTAATGCCAATCAATAAATTGAAACAACTTCGTAAGTAGATCTTCGATATAGAAATCGAAAGGATCCGATTTTAGCAAGTTTCAATTTAAAAAGAAAATTTGTTGGAATTGAGAAAACTCTTTTGATCCAAAGTGTATCACCCGAGAATCAACCGTTCGTATGATTCTTTGGTAGAAAGAAATCACAAAAGGGGTATGTTGCTACCATTTTGAAAAGATTGAGAAACACCGAAGTAATGTCTAAACCCAATGATTTAAAACAAAGAGAAAGGATCCCGAAACAAGGAAACACCGTTTTAATTGTCTCAATAACTGGATCAAAATAAAGAATCAAAATAGATTTTCAATGAGACAAACAAAAGGGGGTTAAAGACTATTCAATAAATGAAATTGCCTAAAGATTTTCCTTTGAGCTATTTTTGAGAATTATACAACTTGAGTTATGAGTACAAATGGTTTTTTTTAGGAGGGACGAAGAAAAAAACGAGTGAAATCATAGTCTAATTTATTTTATGGACCTTTTTGCCATTCATTAGAATTCTATATATAGAGAAAACTTCGAATCATTTTTTCTCGAGCCGTACGAGGAGAAAACTTCCTATACGTTTCTAGGGGGGGGTATTGTTTATCTACATCTATCCCAATGAGCCGTCTATCGAATTGTTGCAATTGATGTTCGATGCCGAAGAGAGGGAAGAGCTCTTCGGAAAGTGGGTTTTTATGATCCGATAAAGAA